CTATTTACTCAACAAATTTTCCCCTCCTCTTTTGTTTGTCCACCACTTTTTATAGTATACGTAATTATTAATTATTGTAATAGAATTTATAATATAATAATTAATAAAATACGCAATAACTCCAAAAAACGTTCTGATACATCTGTAAAAAAAAGAAACTAACACTAGGAATGTTTGACGAACAGTATAAAGAATCATTATTATTTCGACACAAGAAAAGGATTTTTCACACCCCTTTTCTTGTGTCGAAGACTAGGAAGACGAATAAACCCTCCCAGAAATATTTGCTCCCTTCATTTATATTTATCCGTTCTATTTCCCGTTTACTTTTGGATAGGATCTAGCCAAAGTGAAATGTATTAGAATGAAATGCATTTTTTACATTTCAATCTGACAATAGCAACATAGCCCCAATTTTGAAAAAAAAAAAAGAAGGGGTCAAGTCAAATAGTCTTTCTATATACTATGTCTAGGAATGTCGTACAAGGAATTCCCGGCATCTCATAGAAAAAGAGTCTAAAAGAACAAAATTCTTTTTCTAATTTCATTTTTTATCATAGATAATTTCTAATACTTGATGTCGATAAATACGCCAGTCTAGAAATTCATTTCGGACAATTGAACCTTCTCGAACTGTTTCTTTTTAAGAACCAAAAAGATTTGTGCCAAAATCACAGATGCGAAGAAGAACAAAAGACCTTGTACACGTAATGGATCTTGAAGTACTATTTCTGCATCTCCCTGACCAAATCCGCCCACATTAGGATTACTTGTCAACGGTTGATCCAATTTGATAGATTCACCTTCTGAAACAAGAAGTTCTGGCCCCGGAGGGATAATATCAACTACTTGACGTCCATCGGATGCATCCGCTATGGTTATTTCGTATCCCCCCTTTTCTTTTCGTAGGATTTTGCTTACTATACCTGATGCTGTAGCATTATAAACTGTATTGTTACTCTTGCTCCCATCAGGATAAATTTGGCCCCTTCCTCTGTTTCCGCCTACGTATATAGGATATTTTAAGAAGTGAATGTCTTTCTTAGTAGCGGGGTCGGGGGAAAGAATAGGAAAGGTGATTTCACTATATTTCTGACCAGGAACAGGGCCTATGACAAGAATATTTTTTTGGTTGGGGCGATAACTCTGAAAAGACAGATTGCCCATCTTTTCTTTTATCTCGGGGGAAATACGATCGGGAGGGGCTAATTCAAAACCCTCTGGTAAAATAAGAACAGCCCCTACATTCAAACCCCCCTTTTTACCATTAGCAAGAACTTGTTTCAGTTGCATATCATAGGGAATTCGAACAACTGCTTCAAATACAGTATCGGGAAGTACCGCTTGCGGAACCTCAATATCCACTGGTTTATTAGCTAAATGGCAATTGGCGCATACAATACGTCCAGTGGCTTCTCGTGGATTTTCATAACCCTGCTGTGCAAAAATGGGATATGCATTTGAAATGGATGTACGAGTTATGATATATATCATGAGCGATATGGAAATAGATCGAGTAATCTGTTCCTTTATCCAAGAAAAAGTATTTCTAGTTTGCATGGTCCAACCATTGATCCCGAAAATTTCTACAATAAATTGGGGTAGGTCACTAATGGAGTTTCCTATCCACGATTCTGTTATTTACTGGAATAATAATAATTTGACTGGATTAATATATAGGAATATAGGATGAATCTCCGGGATGGGTAGAAATATAAAGTTTTTTTCAATGCTTTGCTTATGTACAACTGCAAAGTAATAAGAAACATTATAATTAGATTAGGTAGATAATTTTTCAGTCATTCATTGAATGATAAATCACTACAAGTGACGGAGATACGCGATTTAAATAACGGAAAATCCAATATTTTAAAATTGTATCTAGAATGACTGGAAAAGTGGAAACAAGGCCAGATATAATTTGATCATTATGAACAAATCCAAAATCCTTGTAGACAAAGCCAATCAGCAGTTCCCAACCATGGGGCGAATGAAATCCGATACATAAATCAGTTAATAAAAGAAGAGAAAAAGCTTTTATTGTGTCACTTAAGTTATATAGGAATTCCTGAGCCCAAGAGTTAAGAATAACAAGTTCTTTATTACCCAAAATAGAATAACCACTTAGAATAATGAAACAGATTATATTTGTCGAGAAGTGCAAAATCGTATGAATACGACCCTCATTGTGTATCTTGATTAATTGGATTGTTTCTTTGTGAATTCCTATACGAAGGTTTTGTAGATGTGTCTCCGAGTATTCCTTGATCATTTCCTCTAAGAGGAGGAGTTCCTTTAATTCTTTGAATTTTTCTAGAATACTATTTTCTTCAATATCATTCAAAAAAGTTTCGGATTGCCTAGTATTCCACCAATTTGTAATCCATGATTCCAGACTTTTTTGAAATGAGAGCGAAATCCACCAAGGCAAAAATACTATAGATGCAAGATAGAAAAGAGGAGTTAATGCTTTCTTTTTTGCCATTTTTTCATCTGTGAATTGTTAATGAATCTTATTCGTCGACTTTATGTAATCTAATATTTCTCTCACGCATCAGTTCTATTACAAGTTATCGAATCTATGAATCTATTCACTCTTTTTTATTATTTTTTTTTTAATTGTTCCATATATGTCTGCTTTGACTCGAATGGATGTTCTGAAGAAATTTCAATTAAGTTATGTTATAGAAAAAGAGGATTCTTGCGTTTTTGCCCTCCTGCTGAGAAAGCATGCATTTGTCGGCTCATTTCTTAAAATACTTCAATTGGTACACGCAAGAAATAGGCCAATTCAGCAGCTTTTTGTTCCATTTCCCGTGGAGTAAAATTCTCATCAGTACGAGTCAATGGAATGGCTCCCTGGCCTTTGATATCCATATAAAGGACACGACGAGCATAAATACCCTCTTTAACTTCTACTCTGACGGACTGAATATCTTTTATAAGAAATCGGAGGAAGACCCGACGATTTTTTCCAGGAAATCCCCAACGAAAAATACACACTATTCCGTCTTTTCTATCAAATCGATCATAACCACTACCTACATTCCACGAAATTGTGCACCACAAATAAGAGCTAATAAAAAGACCCGCGATCCCATAGAAAGACATCACAATTCCTTGTGGAAAAAAAACGATTTCCTGAGACGGAAATAAAGATATCAAATTTCTACCAAGATAACTCGAGGTTCCAACCAACAAGAATCCTAATGAACCTAAAAAAAGGATAACAGCCCAGCAGAAATTACTTGTTTTTCGAGCCCCTGTTATAGGTTCTATCCATATATGTTCTGATCGACAACTCATACTTGATCCAGTTGCTTTTTTTGGAATTGAGAGAATACCCCAAATGAATTTTACTTTAGTCCTTTTGTTTCCGAAGTAACTCGCATCAACTAGCACTAGTTTGATGTGAACCTTTAGGAGTAATTCATTAAATTGGTTAGATCTAAACTAATAACATACCCTTCGTATGATCTCACTAAAGATAGCCACATGCATATAGATAGACCAACTTTACAATTCAGCCGTCCGCCAATTCGGGTCTATTTGAAAATAGCTAGAATATAGCATTTTGGGAGATTTTCGTCGGAAGACGCTTATACCATATTTTGCTAAAAGGATATCTGTGTTATGATACAAGCGTCAGTTTAAAAATGAGATTTTGTGCCCTCGGCTCTAAACAATCTTGTTTTTTTGAACATGAAGAAATAAAGAAGCCATTGCGATTGCCGGAAATACTAGGCCTACTAAAGGGACCAAAACAGAGGGAAAGTTAAGAGTTGTCATAGAATGGGTACCTCGCTTTACTATTTGTACCTGTTATTATTATTTAGATTTTATATTTATAGAATATAAAGATATTATATATAAAGATATCTTATATCTTATTATATTATAAGTATAATTTGATAATTCTAAATTGGAATTATTATTACTTAATATCTCTCTAATCTATTCTAATTCTAAATGAGTATATAATGTAGTTTTTCATCCCTCTACATGAAAGATTTGAAAGGATATGGATGAGATATTATTTGATTCATTTTTTTCTCTTGTCTTCAAATTTAATTTACTAAGCAAAAAGTTTCTTAAAAATGAATTAGATTCTATTTATTTAGTTTTATATATTAAAGGGTTTGTTAGAATCCCATCCAGCAGGGATTCTTAGTCAAAATAGGATTATCGTAAGGTATAGAAAGATAAAATTCTATTATTCCGATAAACTAATTACTTGTTTGCTCAAAATAATTCAACTTCATGTTCTAATTTTGATTCAAAGGAAAGAAAGTGTGGAGTTGAAATAACTCACTCAGAACGCTTTTTAAAGGATTACGTGGTACGATTAGATCGAATAAGCCCTTCTGGAATAAATACTCAGCCGCTTGTGAACCTTCGGGTACTGTTTTATTTAATGTTTGTTCAATTACTCTTTTACCCGCAAAGGCAATGTAGGCATGGGGTTCGGCAATAATGATATCCCCCAACATACCAAAACTAGCTGTCACCCCGCCGGTAGTAGGAGATGTAAGGATTGGTACATAGAATAACTTTTTATTTGATTGATAATCATATAAAGCAGCAGATATTTTAGCCATTTGCATCAAGCTCAAACTTCCTTCTTGCATGCGTGCCCCTCCGGAAGCACACACTATAATAAGAGGTAGAAATTCTTTAGTGGCGTATTCAATCAAACGGGTAATTTTCTCCCCAACTACGGATCCCATACTACCCCCCATAAACTGAAAATCCATAACCCCAATTGCTACGTTAATACCGTTTAATTGCCCTATACCTGTTTGAATAGCCTCGGTTAATCCTGTCTTTCTTTGATAAGAATCGATACGATTTTTATAAGGCTCCTCCTCCGAATGAAATTGAATGGGATCCAGAGAGACCATGTCTTCATCCATAGGCTCCCAAGTACCCGAATCAATCAAAAGTTCGATTCTATCAGAACTACTCATTTTCAAATGATATCCACATTGTTCACAAAGATT